TTTTTGTTGTGCTTCGCTAGGTCGAGGTAAGTAAGGTATACGAAGGAAAAGCCTATTTGACAATGAAAGTGACCAAAGATATTCATTTTTCAAAAAACTTTAGCTTGTACACAAATACAGCAGGCCTTTCCTAAATCCATGTGAATTCCTCTTCGTAGTTTTGCATTTCACCAGGCCCGTGAAATGAGTTGACTTCCAAAATTCAATAAGATTGGGGATATCAAAAGAAAGGGAGTCTCACTAATTCTTTTATTGTGGATATGAATATGTAATTCGCCTCCGAAGATTAATGACGAAAGGTTGGTTTGTTTATCTGCAATTGCAAAAATCAATATCTATTGGATCCATTGATATGCGTTTTTTCTTTCATCTGCTTAAACGATTGCCGTGAGTAAACTTATAGGAATAATTGGATTTCATTTAGTTACAAGCAAGAAATAATAATGAAGAAATGCAAATTATACAATTTTTTTTTGCATTTTTCATTTTTATAGGGCTATACGGACTCGAACCGTAGACCTTCTCGGTAAAACAGATCAAACTTATTATTATTAAAATGATCTGAACTGTTTCAAAGACCCAACATGCATTTTTTTTTTGCATTGGGCTCCTTCATTAACTGATCTAAATATCAGTTAGTCTGCCATTTTTTTTCTTGACAGAAAAAAAGATAAGGAAATGGCTCCATGTGCTCTGATTCATTATTTGGGAGCATTACCAAAGTGTTTCAAAGGTGGGATTATCTTGACGTAGGTCTGTCTCTGGCCTAGATCAACCTAAGTTAAATGAAGTCTCTATCGTTCTGCTTAAAAATCAAATATGAAACTTCATACACCTTAAAGTTCATATGACGAAAAGAGATTTTTTTGAGGTCCTTATACTCATTATGCCTAGCATTGAATAGACTGGGTATTCACCTTATCAAGATCTCAAATCAATGATGGGGTCTGTTTGGCACCTCCTAAATGGGTGTCCAAATTGGACCGAACCTTTGTCAGGCTATGGTTCCCTCAAAGTTATGGAGTAAGACATCGATTTCTCAACAAGATCAATTTTTCTGATTGTATGATGAACTCCCTTGAAAAACATTGGCGCGCGTGTAAACGAGTTGCTCTACCAACTGAGCTATAGCCCTTAGTGCTTGTGATACATATTTTATCATGTAGGTAAATTCTTGTCAAGAGAAATATTCCATGATCCAACATCAAGAATCTTTGATCTCTTTGAGTGGTATTCCTTAGATTAGTATTGCTTATAAGTAATATGATATTTATAATCCATCGACAGGATGGGTTTCATTTGGTTCTCTTTGGGATGATAAATGACCTACTTAACTCAGTGGTTAGAGTACTGCTTTCATACGGCGGGAGTCATTGGTTCAAATCCAATAGTAGGTAAAACTTATTAGATACCAGAGTCAATGGTATCTAATAAGGTTTACAACCCACCTTTAGTGATATTTATTTTTTGATTTTGTATCTTTTCTATTTCATTTTTTAATTTGAATTTTTGCATCAGAATTGGATTCTGTTTGATTGTATTTGATTGTATTCACCCGACAGAATCTAAATAGGATTAGAAAGAGAACTTCTTTTTATTATTCGAACGTACCAACTAGTTATGAAATCGGATTGCTAGCCTCCACCCGTGTTCTAGCTCGTCGGAGAGCTAGATTTGCCTCAATTTTTTGTCTCCTTCCTTCAGCCTTTTTCACATTAGCTTCCGCTATTTCAAGAGTTTGCTGAGCTTCTTGTGGATTAATGTCACTACCCTTCTCCGCATCATTTACTAAAACAGTGATCTCATTATTTCCTATTCTAGCAAAACCACCCATCAGAGCCATCGTTAACCATTGGTCGTTAAGGCGTATTCTCAAAATCCCTATATCTACAGCTGTGGCAATAGGGGCGTGATTTGGTAATATGCCAATTTGACCACTATTAGTAGATAAAACAATTTCTTCCACTTCTGAATCCCAAACAATTCGATTAGGGGTCAGTACACTAAGATTTAAGGTCATTTCTTCAAATTGCTCTCCATTTCTAAGTTCATAGCCTTCGCGGTAGCTTCATCGATAGTACCTACCAAATAAAAGGCCTGTTCAGGAAGACCATCTAATTCTCCGGAAAGGATCAATTGAAATCCTCGAATTGTTTCTGCTAGACCAACATATTTCCCTGGAGAACCGGTAAATACTTCTGCTACGAAAAAGGGTTGTGATAAGAAACGCTCAATTTTTCGCGCTCTTGCTACGAGTAAACGATCCTCTTCGGATAATTCGTCCAATCCAAGGATAGCTATAATGTCCTGAAGTTCTTTGTAACGTTGTAAAGTTTGCTTAACTCTTTGGGCGGTTTCGTAATGTTCCTCACCAACGATCCGAGGTTGAAGCATGGTTGACGTTGAATCTAAAGGATCTACTGCTGGATAAATACCTTTGGCAGCCAATCCTCTTGATAGTACGGTAGTAGCATCTAAATGTGCAAATGTCGTAGCAGGA